TGAATGAGCCTACTACTGAATCTAATGAGTTCAAATTAAAGTAAAAAAAGGAAAGTAATAAAAGGCATTATACTATAAGGTCATTCTTGGTTCGAAAATACACAATATATTCGATTCAATAATAGAATGAAGTTACCCAACACAGTTTTTTATTATTTATAATTATTAATTATAAATATAATTTAGAATTATAAATACTAATATTAGTAATACTATATTAGTATAGTAATATTAGTTTTTAAGAGTTGCACAATGAATCTAATCCGTTGATTCGGAATCACGGGATGATTAGATATCACAGATGATGAGTTGATTTATTACCTATGTCACTCTATTTTTGTTATTACTGTCTATAATGATAATAATTGCTGAATCAAAAACTTTCAATTGAACTTATTCTTTCAATTGGTATTTTTGCTTATCCTTGTTTGTATCTTTCAAAACTAAAATTGAAATTTAGGGAAGTGCTTTATAAACATATGTATAAAAAAAGAACATATTTCATTTAGACTCTTTATGCCTACCATAACTAGTTATTTCGGTTTTCTACTAGCGGTTTTAACTATAACTTCAGTTCTATTTATCAGTTTAAACAAGATACGACTTATTTGAAATTAATTGAATGAACAATTCATAAAAAAAAGAAATCTTTCCATGGTATTCCATATATTCTATAGTTTCTTACCGTGTCAATTTTCAATTCTTGGTCATTGAGATTCATGTGCAATACGAATTAATATTTAAGAATAGATATTACCTCTCCCTTTCCCCTTTCAAACAAATGAAATGATTGAAGTTTTGCTATTTGGAATTGTCTTAGGTCTAATTCCTATTACTTTGGCTGGATTATTTGTAACTGCATATTTACAATACAGACGTGGCGATCAGTTGGACCTTTGATTAATTAATATCTCTTTTTTTTTATTGACCTACTACTTGTTTTAATTTTAATCCATAGGGGGGGGTAAAATTTAGATTGCTGTTCAATAATTTCATTGTAATTTTGACCTAAGAATAACAAGAATGGAATCACGCTCTGTAGGATTTGAACCTACGACATCGGGTTTTGGAGACCCACGTTCTGCCGAACTGAACTAAGAGCGCTTTACTTTATAAATATTTTGTAACCCTAATATATTTTTGCATGCATCTACTATTATTATAGAATATTGTAAAATTAAAGATTGCTTATACCCAATTTTAATCAATTTCAATTAATCCCTCGTTACGGCTCATAAGATAAGTAATAGGTAGGGATGACAGGATTTGAACCCGTGACATTTTGTACCCAAAACAAACGCGCTACCAAGCTGCGCTACATCCCTTTCCATTGGTCGACAGTGTCATTGTAGAGAATACCTGTATTGTTTTCCACATCTTTATTTTCTCCATTCATATACAAAAATTATCTTGTCATTTCTTCTTTTTTATCTCATATCATATAACATATATTTAATTATAATAAATAATTAATATAAATAATTAATTATAATATATAATAAAAGACTTATATACATACGTAACGTATAATTAACCCCGCTTAAAAATTAAAAAAAAATGAATATAATATTTTTCGGGAATGCTGGGACATAAAAAGACGTATTTTTTTTTAAGAAAAGGAATAGCTGCTGAATCATTGTACATTTCAATTTGAATTAGATCGTTGTACATTTCAATTTGAATTAGGGATTCCGCATACAAATATAAGTGATCATTAACTACATATACGTCTGATCATATATGTATTACAAATTACAATAAAGAAGGAGGATTTTAAATGCGAGATCTAAAAACATATCTCTCCGTGGCACCGGTAGTAAGTACTCTATGGTTCGGGTCTTTAGCAGGTCTATTGATAGAGATCAATCGTTTATTCCCAGATGCGTTGATATTCTCCTTTTTTTAATTCTAGTTCTAGTTATTGACATGGGAAGGGGTGACGAAAATTAGAGATATAATCAAATATCTGTGACTAATCCCTCCCCTTCCCTTCTTTTAATTTTAGAATTTTTAAAATTAAATTAGAATAAGTTCGAAAAGAGAAAGAATAAAAGTGGATTCAACTTCAGTAAAACTCTGAACTCGGGCCGGGACTCTAATTTAAATTTAATTTTAATTAATAAGATAAGAGAATGAGAACGTAAATGGAAATTGATGGCTAGGTCAACAATATCATACAAAATACTTAAATGAAAAATGAAATACTATACTGGGATTATAAATGTAGTTAGAAATCAAATGTAGTTAGAAATCATTGTATTACTTATTATTACTATTTTATTACTATCTTGATTTCAACGAAATCTTTCATAATTTGATTTCGAGTTAGCAACTTCTATTTTTTTTTCGCTCCTTTCTTCTCTTTGGATCGGAAAATGGAATAGTTGGGTAAATCAAAAATCCAAAGGAGGTTCATGGCCAAGGGTAAAGATGTTCGAGTAACCGTTATTTTGGAATGTACCAATTGTACTCGAAATAGTGCTAATCGAAATGGTGCTAATAAGGAATCAATGAGTATTGGTATTTCCAGATATATTACTCAAAAGAATCGACATAATACACCTAGTCGATTGGAATTGATAAAATTCTGTCCCTTTTGTTACAAACATACAATTCATGGGGAGATAAAGAAATAAATCGAACCGATCCGATCACTTGTATGTCACCCTTCCAAGGAAGATTAAAAATGACATATATTATATATATATATTTAAAATATTTAAAGATAAACAAAACAAAATCCCTCATTGAAATAGGATTTTCGGGATAAGGAATAAACAAATCATGGATAAATCCAAGCGACTCTATTTTAAATCCAAGCGATCTTTTCGTAGGCGTTTGCCCCCGATTGGCTCGGGGGATCGAATTGATTATAGAAACATGAGTTTAATTAGTCGATTTATTAGTGAACAAGGAAAGATATTATCTAGACGGATGAATAGATTAAACTTAAAACAACAACGATTAATTACTATTGCTATAAAGCAAGCTCGTATTTTATCTTTGTTACCTTTTCTTAATAATGAGAAACAATTTGAAAGAGGTGAGTCGACCACTAGAACTACTGGTCTTAGAATCAAAAAGAAATAGGTTTACTCTTCACTTGAATCACAATTCCAATACGAATTCAAAGGCGGATTGATATTTTGTTCGAAAAATTCGCGAATCCAGATTTTATTGTCGTATCATAAGAAAAAAAAAGAAAAAATCTTTTTTTATTGAACGTGTTGTTTGTTCATTTTGACGACTTTATCATATTATTATATATTTTATCATACTAATTTCTATTCTACCTTCCCGGAGTTAATTCTCCAGTGAACTCCATTTTAAATTTAAAACATTCCGATGAATTCCTTCCAATATACTTATTTTATAATCTCATTGGAAATCATATAAAGACAATTTCTATTTAATATAGCTATTTGCGCAAGTATTTTACGATTAAGAAGCAACTGCCTCTTGTACAGATTGTGTATTAATCTATTATAATTATAGTATACGCTTTTGCCGCGAATTACTGCATTTATCCGAGTGATCCACAAACGACGAAAATCTCTCTTTTGCCTACCTCTATCCCGATAAGCCGAAAACAAAGCTCTGATTTTCTGTTGAGTAATAGTTCTAGTAAGTCTTGAATGAGCCCCTCGAAAGCTTGATGCAAATAAACGAATTTTTGTTCTACGTCTCCGAGCTATATTTCCTCGTTTAATTCTGGTCATTGAATAAATGAAACTTCGATGAATAACTAATTGATTTCCTTTCTTTCAGTTATTCCTTTCCTAGTTTATTAATAACAAAACGGATTCTTCCAATGTATAAAATAAAAACTCCAATGGCTTTTGCTACTATAACCTTCCCGACCACAATTTTTTCTTTTTTTCTAGGCATTTCACATCGAAATAAGAAATTGTATTGATAGTGATACTAGATATTAAAAAAAGCATATTAAATAAAAACAAAAAGTAGTAAATCTAAATGGATAAAAAAATCGTGGGTTCCATCGTTTCTATGGTTACTTTTTAAACGGCGAGGTCCCCTCTATACACCGGAGCCCTTTCTTTCATTTAATCAATGCTATTGTTAACTTGTACAGTTCACACTCTTTGGCTCTACCCATGAATTATCCAGTAATCAGTCTTTCACAATGAGATCTACCTATATAGTATAGTAACGATATTTAATTATGAAGATTAGCTGTGTAGCTGACCCTGTTAGTCCGTTGTTGCAAGAGTAAGGGCATAATCTTTCTGCCTTTTAATTTAATAATTTAAATAGTATTTCCCCTGCTTAATGGATAACCATTTGCTACCAATGGGAAATTCTTTCTCATCTTAAATTGAAAAGTGAGACGATTGGATTTACACCAATAGAAACCATAAAATTTGATACACAATAGAAGGATATGATAGATCCTTTTTAGATAGTGAATGGAGTTCTTCCATTTTATCCTATTTATTGGTACTGACCACTGATACTGGAAAAATTGGTTCTTTTCTTTTGTCCCAGTCCATGCTCTGAACGAGTCACACATACACCCTAGTACATGTTCCTCGTCGCTGAGGGCATCCCCCAAGGGCGGGGGATTTCGTGACATTTCTGATTGGCTGTCTTGTCTTTCTAATAAGTTGTTTAATAGTTGGCATGTTGACTCGTATACATAATGAGTTGGTTTAGATCGATCCTAACCGGATGATTAGGCATTACTTCTATATTAATAATTCTATATTAATAGATATATTAAATATAAGATATAAGAAGATAAAATTTAAAATTGCGTATTTGCGCGAAATCCCTGCTATTTTTTATTCTACCGCTACAACATCAACAATTCCATGAGCTTGGGCTTCTGTTGCTGACATAAAAACATCTCTTTCCATGTCTTCGGATACAACCCATAAGGGTTTGCCCGTTCTTTGTACATAAACCCTTGTGATGGTTTCGCGTAACTTCAGCAGTTCTTCCGCTTCCAGGATAAATTCTCCCGTTTGTGCCTCATAAAAAGAACTAGCAGGTTGATGGATCATTACCCTGATTATATAACATAATAAATGGTTCTTCTATCTCGAAGATAAATCAAAGAGAAGAAATAAAATAAAGAATAATAATACGAAAAACAAGATAGAATTGAACAACCGTACAGGCATCTTTTTCGCATTGCATACGGCTCTACAATGGAATTCGCTTTTACCTCCCATCGAAGAAACAAAAAATATAGGGTCTATCAGACCAGACCCTGATCGGTAAATAATCCAATAACCATCCTTCCTTTTATTTTGGAGTAGTTAAAAAATACTATGATGGCTCCGTTGCTTTATATTTATATATTTATTTAGTTTTAGTCTTTTATTCAGCAATCCCAAAGTTTCTTTTTTTTTGTATTCTTTCATAACATAATTAGCCTTCTGGCGTGAAAACAAAAAAGTTTGTGACGCTGCAATAGATTTCCGATAGATCAGATAAAATCGGAAATGCCCCTTATCTCATACTACTCTTTCGATATATAATCTAATAGTTTTTGAAAAAAAAAAATAAAAACAAATTTCTCATATCGAATTCAAAATGCCATGCTATTATTACTTAATAGTCATATTTCATATGGCGAAGGCACAGTCTTCTTTTTTCTCTCAAATACAAAACTCATTGGCGCCGAGCATGAGGGAATGCTAGACGTTTGGTAATTTCTCCTCCGACCAGAATAAAAGATCCCATTGAAGCGGCTAATCCCATGCATATTGTCTGTACATCTGGTCGTACAAATTGCATAGTATCATAAATAGCTACTCCGGGTATTACCCACCCTCCGGGAGAGTTTATAAACAAATACAGATCTTTGACATCATCCTCTATACTAAGATATACCATAAGACCGATAAGTTGATTCGAGATCTCGCTATCAACCTCTTGGCCTAAAAAAAGTAATCTTTCTCGATAAAGTCGGTTGATTAGGATAAAATTGTATCCTTAGGAACCGTACGCGCACCTTTTGATGCATACGGTTTACCAAAAATCGCGAAAAAAAAAGAATCAATGTGTAGATTACAGCCCTCATTCTTTTTTCAGAGTGGGCTCCTTCTAACTTCTAACAAAGGGCTTTTTTTCTTCTATTTTTCAAGAAAGATTAGTTTTGGTCTGTTTACTTTACCTATAAAAAAATATATATATATATATAAGTAATCTACTAAACTTATCGAACGAACTTCTCATTGATTTATTGTTTCATCGAGATCGAATCCAAATCACGATGTCATTTTCTTGTTCCGGAATGGGCTTCTTCAATTTTTTTAGGTTTATGCTCTACTCCGAGTAAAGATCGGCCCGATTTTTATTTGCACATATAGGGCAAATGCCCCAATACCACGTGTTTTTGCTATGGCTTTTTTTTAATTTATTTCATGTCTTCCGCCAAATATTCAATGTATTCGTTATATTACTCGATTGATTAAACAGTTTGAGATCGCTCCTGTTTATAAATAGAATATGATAAAAATAGTAATCATAGATATATTACCAATTGGGTTTTTTCTAAACGGAGCCTGGATACTTCATTTTATTGGTCCAATTGAGCCAACTATAAATTATTCTAAACCATAAATTATTCTAATTGATAATATTAATCTGGATACCCCCTCCAAAAAACAAAATAAATATAATTGCACTTCACGCTCCAAATTTTTGATAATTCAATCAATCTTTCTTGGGCGAAAGAGAGGATATCTCGATCGGGGGAGAGAATGGGGGAATCCCATGTGACCCAATATATCTGACAAGTCGCACTATACGTCAACCCAAGATGCATCTTCCTCTCCAGGACTTCGAAAAGGTACTTTTGGAACACCAATAGGCATTAAATGAAAGAAAAAAAGAATTAAGTACTATATCTTACTTTGATGTGGAAGCGTAAAAATGGGTTTATTGTCTTAATAAGATTAGCCTTTATCATAGTTTATCCAAAAATTTAATAAGTTCCATAACAAAAAATAAAAAAAAAAAAGAAGACAGAATGAATATGACTATGACTAAAAAAGAAAATTTTTAAGAATGGGTCTTTTGAATGATATGAACAAATATGTATGCTTTCACTCATAGAAAATGAAAGCGGGATTCCGCCCCCTTACCATTGCGTATTGGTACTTATCGGGTATAGAATAGATCTGCTTCTTTTTGTTCCTACAAACAGAACTCTTCCATTATTACTAAAATAATAGAACATATTTTAATCCTTTCCTCGAGATAATCTACTGAAAAGGGGAGGTCCATAGCATAGTTTTTTTCCAATGCAATAAAGTTACATAGTGTCTATTTTTCGTTGATAAAGGGGTATTTCCATGGGTTTGCCTTGGTATCGTGTTCATACCGTCGTATTGAATGATCCGGGTCGTTTGCTTTCTGTCCATATAATGCATACAGCTCTAGTTGCTGGTTGGGCCGGTTCGATGGCTCTATATGAATTAGCGGTTTTTGATCCCTCTGACCCTGTTCTTGATCCAATGTGGAGACAAGGTATGTTTGTTATACCTTTCATGACTCGTTTAGGAATAACCAATTCATGGGGCGGTTGGAGTATCACAGGAGGGACTATAACGAATCCGGGTATTTGGAGTTACGAAGGTGTGGCCGGTGCACATATTGTGTTTTCTGGCTTGTGCTTTTTGGCAGCTATTTGGCATTGGGTGTATTGGGATCTAGAAATATTTTGTGATGAACGCACGGGAAAACCTTCTTTGGATTTACCTAAGATTTTTGGAATTCATTTATTTCTTTCAGGGCTGGCTTGTTTTGGGTTTGGCGCATTTCATGTAACGGGGTTGTATGGTCCTGGAATATGGGTGTCCGATCCTTATGGACTAACTGGAAGGGTACAATCTGTAAATCCAGCGTGGGGTGTGGAAGGTTTTGATCCTTTTGTTCCGGGAGGAATAGCCTCTCATCATATTGCAGCAGGGACATTGGGCATATTAGCAGGTCTATTCCATCTTAGTGTCCGTCCGCCCCAACGTCTATACAAAGGATTACGTATGGGAAATATTGAAACCGTCCTTTCCAGTAGTATCGCTGCTGTTTTTTTTGCCGCTTTTGTTGTTGCTGGAACTATGTGGTATGGTTCAGCAACTACCCCGATTGAATTATTTGGTCCCACTCGTTATCAATGGGATCAGGGATACTTCCAGCAAGAAATATATCGAAGAGTTGGTGCTGGGCTAGCCGAAAATCAAAGTTTATCAGAAGCTTGGTCTAAAATTCCGGAAAAATTAGCTTTTTATGATTACATCGGCAATAATCCAGCAAAGGGGGGATTATTCAGAGCGGGCTCAATGGACAACGGGGATGGAATAGCTGTTGGGTGGTTAGGACACCCTATCTTTAAAGATAAAGAAGGGCGTGAACTTTTTGTACGTCGTATGCCTACTTTTTTTGAAACATTTCCGGTTGTTTTGGTAGACGGAGATGGAATTGTTAGAGCCGATGTTCCTTTTAGAAGGGCAGAATCGAAGTATAGTGTCGAACAAGTAGGTGTAACTGTGGAGTTCTATGGCGGCGAACTGAATGGAGTCAGTTATAGTGATCCTGCTACTGTGAAAAAATATGCTAGACGTGCTCAATTGGGAGAAATTTTTGAATTAGATCGCGCTACTTTGAAATCCGATGGTGTTTTTCGTAGCAGTCCAAGGGGTTGGTTTACTTTTGGACATGCTTCGTTTGCTCTACTCTTCTTCTTCGGACACATTTGGCATGGTGCTAGAACCTTGTTCAGAGATGTTTTTGCCGGTATTGACCCAGATTTGGATGCTCAAGTAGAATTTGGAGCATTCCAAAAACTTGGGGATCCGACTACAAAAAGACAAGCAGTCTGATACAAGATTGATTTCTTACTTTTCACCTTTATTTTTGTGATTTAACATAGTTTAACATAATATAGGGTACCGGATAAATCTTGATTTGAATTGCTGCCTTTTCTTTGACTCTTTCTCTTTAGTTATCCGGGAGACGATCCAAAATAAACAGGTATGGAAGCTATAATTGTAAACCACAATCGAATCTATGGAAGCATTGGTTTATACATTCCTCTTAGTCTCGACTTTAGGAATAATCTTTTTCGCTATCTTTTTTCGGGAACCGCCTAAAGTTCCAACTAAAAAGATGAAATGATTTTTTATTATCTCAATTGAAGTAATGAGCCTCCCAATATTGGGAGGCTCATTAATTCAACTAGTCTCCGTGTTCCTCGAATGGGTCTCGTAGTTGTTGAGAGGGTTGCCCAAAAGCAGTATATAAGGCATACCCAGTAAAACTTACAAGTAAACCAGATATAGAGATGGCAACTAAGGTTGCTGTTTCCATTATTATATAATTTTAATATAATTTAAAGACCACAACGGATCTATGATAAGATCATTTATTTACAATATAATGGTATACAAAGTCAACGGCTCTCAATGAATACAAAATAGGATTTATGGCTACACAAACCGTTGAGGATAGTTCTAGATCTGGTCCAAGACGAACTATTATAGGGGATTTATTGAAACCATTGAATTCGGAATATGGTAAAGTAGCTCCCGGTTGGGGAACTACTCCTTTGATGGGTATCGCAATGGCTCTATTTGCGATATTCCTATCTATTATTTTGGAGATTTATAATTCTTCCATTTTACTGGACGGAATTTCAATGAATTAGATTCACAAGAACTACTAAATAGCTTTTCAATACAAAACAAAGTGAAGCATTTAGGTCGTTTTTAGCCCATTCTATTTTTTGGTAGTTCGACCGTGGAATTTCTTTGTTTCTGTATTTCCGGAATATGAGTGTGTGACTTGTTATAATTGATCCTATGGATACTACAGAAATCGGTTCTGTCATCTTGATACAGATGGTTTTACCTCGTCGGATATTCATTCTAGTATCCGGAACGCGCGGAATATATGAAATAGATTACAAACTATTATAACTATGATTCATATTTAATATTCAGACCTCGTGTGCCGGACTCCAAAAAAGAAT